TCTTTTTCTGAAGTAGCAACGGGAGAATTCATCCTGGAAGTGGGAGAACTGCTGAAACTACGTGAAACCCTGACAAGGGTTTATGTACAAAGAACGGGCAAACCCCTATGGGTTGTCTCCGAAGACATGGAAAGAGATGTTTTTATGTCAGCAACAGAGGCCCAAGCTTATGGAATTGTTGATCTTGTAGCGGTTGAATGACAATAGCCTTGATTTCGCATCAATTCGTGATTTGAAATTACCCCTGCCGAGTTTCATATTAATATATTATGACTTTTATTTACTATTCTATTCAATAAAAGGAATTCATAATCATGCGGTTAGGATCGATCTAAACCAGTCCATTATGTATATGATTCAACATGCCAACGATTAAACAACTTATTAGAAATACAAGACAGCCAATTAGAAATGTCACAAAATCCCCCGCGCTTCGGGGATGCCCTCAGCGTCGAGGAACATGTACTAGGGTGTATGTGCGACTCGTTCAGATCATGAACTAGAACAAAGGAAAGAGAGCCACGTTCGAATATCAATGATCAAATAGGATAGAACGGAAAAAAACTACATTTCCTATCTAAAAATAAGAAAATGGAGCATATCCCTTTTATTGTGTATGAAATTTATGGTTTCTATTGGTGTAAATCCACTCACCTCAATTCAAGATGAGAAGCAATTCTCCATTGGTAGCAAATGGTTATCCATTAAGCGGAGGAAATCTTAGTTAATATAGACCCCTCTTGCAAGAACGGACTAACAGGGTCAGCTACCCAGCCAACCTTCATAATTAAATACCGTTACTGTATAGGTAGAGCTCGTTGTGAAAGACCTATTACTGGATAATTCATGGGTAGAGCCGAAGAATGTGAACTATACAAGTTAGCAATAACATTGATTAAATGAAGTAAAGGCTCCGGTGTATAGAGAAGACCTCACCGTTTAAGAAGTAACCATAGAAACGATGGAATCCACTATTTCTTTATCATTGCTATTTTTTTTTCTTTTTAATACCTAGTATAGTACAATTTCGTATTTCGAGGCGAAACGCCTATAAAAAAGAAAAAATCGTGGTTGGGAAGGTTATAGTAGCCAAAGCCGTTGGAATTTTTAGTTTATACATTGGAAAAATCCGTTTTGTTATTAATATACTAGGAAAGGGGCAAAAGAATAACTGAAAGAAAGGAAATCTATTAGTTATTCGTGAAAGTTTCATTTATTCAATGACCAGAATTAGACGGGGATATATCGCTCGGAGACGTAGAACAAAAATTCGTTTATTTGCATCAAGCTTTCGGGGGGCTCATTCAAGACTTACTCGAACTATTACTCAACAAAAAATAAGAGCTTTGGTTTCGGCTCATCGGGATAGGGATAAGCAAAAAATCAATTTTCGTCGTTTATGGATCACTCGAATAAATGCAGCAATTCGTGAAAGGGGGGTATGCTATAGTTATAGTAGATTAATAAACGGTCTGTACAAGAGACAGTTGCTTCTTAATCGTAAAATACTTGCACAAATAGCTATATCAAATAGGAATTGTCTTTATATGATTTCCAATGAGATCATAAAAGAAGTAGGTTGGAAGGAATCCACCGGTTAAACGGAGTTGCCCGGAGAATGAACTCCGGGAAGGTCGAATAAAAATGAATAAAATATGAGTAAAGTAGTCAAAAAAAATATGAATCAACAAGTTAAATAAAAAAATTTATTCTTCCCAGATTATTATTTGTTTTCTTACGACACGAAAATTCAATCCGGATTCTTGGATTTTTCCAACAAAATAAAAATCCCCGTTTGAGTTCGGATGGGAATTCGAATTCAAGTGAAGAAAGAGTAAACCTATCTTTTTCTGGCTCTAAGACTAGGAGTTCTAGTGGTCGACTCGGTTCTTTCAAATTGTTTCTCATTATTAAGAAAAGGTAACAAAGATAAAATACGAGCTTGTTTTATAGCAATAGTAATTAATCGTTGTTGTTTCAAGGTCAATCTATTCACTCGTCTAGATAATATTTTTCCCTGTTCACTAATAAATCGACTAATTAAACTCATGTTTTTATAATCAATTCGATCCCCCGATTGGATCGGGGGCAAACGCCTACGAAAAGATCGCTTGGATTTAAGAAAAGTTCGCTTGGATTTATCCATGGTTTGGTTAGTTTATTTCTTATCCCTAAAATCCTATTTCAGCCGTATCTCTAATTAGAATAAAAAAATAGGATTTGGTTTGTTTATAATTATCTTTAACTATGTTAAATATGTTATATATATATAATGTCATTTTTTCCTTTTCCTTGTAAGATAGATAAGGACGCAGGTGCTCGGTTCGATCTATTTCTTTACCTCCCCGTGAATTGTATGTTTGTAACAATATGGACAGAATTTTCGCAACTCCAATCGATTAGGCGTATTGTGCCGGTTCTTTTGAGTAATATATCTGGAAATGCCCGTTGATGCCTTATTAACATTAACACCGTTTCGAACACAAGCGGTACATTCCAA